TTCTACTTATATCTCCCATCTATTTATTTTCTTTAGTTATTCACTAGAGCAATTATGATCTGGAAGTCGATCCAGGGCAAGTGTTCGGATCTATTATGACATATCCATGAGGTGCTCAACGGACCTTCTCAATCTTTTTTAATTTTCTAAAACCTTTTCCAGGCTTGAAATTTGTCAAAAACAAATTTTTTTACATAGTGTATTCATATCTCAATTAGAAGTCCCTAAACGGAGCTACTTTCTGTCTTACATAGAACATATTACTTTTTTCCAAATTCCAAATAACGTGAGGAGTCATTAGTCATTACTAAGATAAGAGACATTCCAGGATCTATATCTATACTATATTTGGTCATTCGAGGGGCGCTTTTATTAGTTTTAATAGAATAGGAGAAAAAAAATGAATTCTCTACCGTATCTATGTATCTTTTCTACCTACGAAATACCAGACGAAATAGAACGGTCTTAGAAAGGATATAATGAAATTCTTTGATTGGGTCTTCCGGATTTAAAACTGATGAGACCAACAAACAATTAATTATAACTATAACAAAAAAATCGATATATAAATTCTAACGAAATAAATAAACAGAGAGTTCTTATTCGAAACGCCCCGTGATCTTCAACCAATTCTGCGCTTCAATATAATTCCCAGAAGTGAGCGCGATAGCTTGTTTCCAATACTCGGCGGCTTGATTGAACCAAGCCTCCGCAATTTCAGAATCTCCCTGTCGAATGGCCTGTTCTCCCCGGTCGGAATAGGCGGTCAATTCCTTTCCTTAGAACCGTACTTGAGAGTTTCCCGCCTCATACGGCTCGGCAATCTCTTTTTTGGTGTTCCCGTTTTTTTAATCGACTATATCGAATTGAATGAGATTTCTCATAGATCTATCCTTATCCTAACCAAAAGAGGTTAATTTCATGAGCATGAGTTTCAAACTTGACTTTTGATTAAATTAATAATCCGCTTTCATTTTATCTTTTCTCCCACCATCAGAAAAATAACATAAAAGCATTTCGACTATCGTTAAAATTTTCTGAAAGGTACCTATCTCGGTTTCGTCTAAAATTTGATATAGAATCTTTGAAAAAGTCTTTTCTTTCTTAGGAAGAAAAGACTTACTGTCTTTGGGATCTGATGCTACACCGCTGCTCAATACCTTAGGGGATCGACTTTATTACATAAGTGGATTCCTAATTTTTATTTCATATCATGACAGAAAAAGCAGTTTTTATTGGATCGGTATCGGCCCAAAACCTGGCGAATTGGTCTTTACGGTGCTTCCTCTATCAATTAGATCCTTTATCCATAGAATAAAGTATCTAGGCATATCTATTTCTTCATATTTCGACTCTATGAAGTTTCTTTCTTTGCTACAGCTGATAAAAATCGTTTTTTACACGATGCATATGTAGAAAGCCTATTTTTTTCTAGTATTTATTAGTGTATTTGCTTTTTCTTCCCTTTTTTCTTTCTATAGTAGAGATAGTCGCACGTAATGACAGATCACAGCCATATTATTAAAAGCTTGGGGTAAGAACGGGTTTCGTTCTAGTGCCCAAAAATAATATTCTAAAGCTTTTGTATGTTCTCCGTTACTTGTGTGGATAAGGCCTATGTTATAGAGTATATAGCTTCGATCATAGGGATCAATTTCTAGTCGCATAGCTTCATAATAAGTCTGTAAAGCTTCCGCATAATTTCCTTCCGATTGAGCTGACATCCGTTACGGTCGTCATTCGATTCAAAGAATTCTCCGTTCCAGAAACGTACATGAGATTTTCATCTCATACGGCTCCTCCCCTATATGCATAATGAAAATAATACATGGAATCAAAAAAATTGAAATATTCTCATTATGAACTGAGTGGGGCTAACGTTTTTACAAGAAATCTCTAGCCAACCTTTCTGCAAAAGATCTTTTCTTAACATCACGCGTGTTGGTACAGGTACTAGATAAAAATGTAAACTCCAACAATTTCTTTGTTCTCAACGCCCCTTAATTTCCAGGAATTAATCACTTCAACAGTCTTCGATGGTTCTAAGGGTATCCAAAGTACGAACGAGATGGATGTTTGTTATCCCAACCATTCTTCTTAGTCCCGATCCCGATAAGGAAAAGGGGTAATTTTTAACAAAGTTTTCGTGTTGTTGATTCCTAGGCGTAGCGCCTCTTCCCCTATGCGGCCTATTGGTACTAGTCTAGTATAGTAGGGTTGGCCTGTAATATAGAACCCATAGGTGTAACCTTTCGCTCAATACTCGAATCGACAATTGAAGCATCTGAGGCTGCATTAATCGGGGATACACAACAGAAGGAATTGTTTTATCTATAAACTTCACCTTCAACAAGCGTAGATTTTTTCAATAATATTTTTCGTTCTTTTCTATCCCGAATCATCCGTCTTTCTCCTAAGACCGAAAGCGGTAAATAAAAAAATAATCAAATCACACCATCTCTGTAATAGGTAAATGCCTCTTTTTCTCCTGAAGTTGTCGGAATTATTCGTAATAAGATATTGGCCACAATTGAAAAGGTCTTATCAATAAAATTTCCATTTATCCGCGATCTAGGCATAGGTAGGAATCCATTCTATAATTCTTTTCATTAACTCTCGTGAGAAACCGATCCCACAAGTAAAGGAATTGTACAGTACGAACTAACATAAAAGCAGACTCCTATCCAATTTTTTCTTTTTGAAAGGAGTCGATAAAAAATAAGAAATATTTGAATCCGATTCGATTTCATCCAAATGTAGTAGTATAAGAATGAAAGGAACTATTCCTATTTGATCAAAGTAGAACAATCAAAGAATTTCTCCTGCTCATTAGGATAATTCGAGAAGTTTTTCTGAAATTATGATCCAAAGAAGAAAAAAAATCGAATAATCCTTCTATGATGAAAATAGAATAACCCTCCATTTTGTGTTTTGTGCATAGCGGGTATACGCTTATACATTATACAATCAAATCGAAAAGGATGATTTATGAATTTGGAATCGATTTACGGGTTAAGGGGTTGTTGTTAAGCGATCTAAAACTGGAAAGAAAGTTTCGAATTCTTATGGAAATTGAATTCGAATTTAAAGATAATTATGATCTAAAAGTATCCATTAACCATAGTCTAACAAAATAGACCAATTAGTTGATTCGTTCCAATTCATTGATTGAATCCGGTTAAAATATAAGAAAAAAATAGTAGCGCCGTCGCCGTCGTGGCAAACAAGAGATATCTTTATTGTTTTTAACAGTTTTTCAAAAAAAATTATATTATCTTTTTATCCCGGCTCCCTGGCTCGAAGAAAAAATTCTTTCTTTAATGAAAAGTTTTCTATTTTTATAGCTAGAATGGATTCGATTGTCTGTACCCATCTAACAATCGAATATGAACAACTCGCAATTCGCTCGGATTCTCGGTCATAATCATTATGTAGGAGAGATGGCCGAGTGGTTCAAGGCGTAGCATTGGAACTGCTATGTAGGCTTTTGTTTACCGAGGGTTCGAATCCCTCTCTTTCCGTACCTTTACCCAATTCACCAATGCTTCAGACCTTTCTTGGAGATAGATTCTCAATTCCCAATTTCTGTGATACGGAAAATAAAGGAAAGAAAGAGCGGGCAGGGGATAAAGATCTGCCTACTGATCTATGATACATGAATGGGAGAAAAAGAAAAATATCCGAATCAAATTCCTTACCTTGTGTCCCTTTACTTAACGTAAGTGAAAGGGAAAAATTGGACGAACCCTTGGTTTGTTATTTTAGTTAGGTTTAAGTCTGACGAGAATAATATTCGACGACAAGTAATTCATTTATTTTCAAACCGACCCATTTACTATCTATTATTTGATTGACTAATCCTTTATATTGGAATGCGTGAAGAGTCAAATGCTTTGGCAATTCCTCATGGTGAGATGAATCAAGATAATTTTGAATCAGAGCTCTCGATTTTTGGTCATCCCTTGCTGTAATAATATCTCGGGGTTTGCAACGATAACTTGGTATATCTACTATACGACCATTAACTGAAATATGTCTATGGTTAACTAATTGGCGGGCTTGAGGAATAGTTGAAGCCATACCCAATCGAAAAAGGATGTTATCTAAACGCATTTCAAGTAATTGTAGTAAAACCAGACCTGTTGATCCTTTGGCTTTTCCGGCGATACGAACATATTTAAGTAATTGCCGTTCTGTAAGACCATAATGAAAACGTAATTTTTGTTTTTCTTCTAAACGAATACGATATTGAGATTTTTTCCCGGAGCGCGATTGGTTTCTAAGATCGCTTCCGGCTCCAGGTCTTTTACTCGTTAGTCCCGGTAAAGCCCCCAGGCGGCGTATTTTTTTGAAACGAGGCCCTCGGTAACGTGACATAAAGACTCCTTATTTTATTGAAATTTCATAAACCTAAATGAAAACTGAGCTAAATGATAAATGAAGTGAAATCAACTGAAGTATTGTACTACATAATGAGATGATTTGTATCAATATCTAGACACTTTTTTGTATTGTATATATATAAATATAAATCAAAAGACGGTTCTTTTTCTTGATTTATTCTGCTGAGGTCTAACTCCTTCAATTTTGATTCATAATTGGAAGCTCCTACAACATAATAAATCGATGCCCCTTGGAAAAGAGGGACGAAGCCCTTTCAATGTTCTTTTCTTTCAAAAAGACATTAGAAATCATTTTTTAAAATCAAACAAATAGAGAAAAGCCGGCTATCGGAATCGAACCGATGACCATCGCATTACAAATGCGATGCTCTAACCTCTGAGCTAAGCGGGCTTAAATAACGGAAATGTTATATGCATAGGAATTCGGTAAATTACTAGAATTTTATCTATTAACTATTCATTATATCTATTTTTTCTAGATATCTATTTCGAATTCTCAATCGAATCTAGTATTCGATTCTTATTATACATTATCTAAATTATACATTCTTCTATTCGAATTCTAAAAAATTAGGCTTTGGCTTTTGACTAAATAATTCGATTTGATTTGAATTCGAAATTAATGAAATGATTAGTTATAACTATTAGATTATAAACGATTAAACGATTAATTAATATTTAATAAATTTCAATTTTAGTTACTTTTTGTTATGTTATATAGGATCTGCCTTAGCCTTAAGTAAAGGATAATAAAAAAATGAAATTAAAGAGAAAGATGCAATCCAGATAAATGCAATCCAGATAACTGTAATCCAGATTAGAAGAAGGGATTCTAATGAGAAATTTCTCCGTTTTTTGTTTTCAACGGAAGAAAAGACGAAAATAAAGAATCGACCGTTCGAGTATTCCACCGGATTGCGTGAGAAAAATGAAAGTAAGAGAGGCATATATGTATATGTTAATGTTATATAATATATATCCATATATATTGAATTGCGGATACAGAAAGGATAGAATCATTTCTGACAAGAAATAAGAAATCGAAACGCTTTTCGATATAGGAATCCGTATCTAATGAATTCGACGATTTCAGCGTAAATGAAAGAAAAAGGAGAACGAGGTCCTAATCTCAAAACGCAAAGGGGGGATATGGCGAAATTGGTAGACGCTACGGACTTAATTGGATTGAGCCTTGGTATGGAAACCTACTAAGTGATAACTTTCAAATTCAGAGAAACCCTGGAATAAAAAATGGGCAATCCTGAGCCAAATCCTGTTTTACGAGAATAAAACAAAACAAACAAGGGTTCAGAAAGCGAGAAAAGGATAGGTGCAGAGACTCGATGGAAGCTGTTCTAACAAATGGAGTTGACTGCCCCTTTTTTGGTAAAGAAAGGAAAATGAATCCTTCTATCGAATATCGAAACTCCATAAAGGATGAAGGATAAGTCTATATACACGATGGATACGAAATGAAAAATTATCTAAAAAATGATAACCTGAAGCTGTATTTATTTTAATGAAAAATAAAACAAAAGAATTGTTGTGAATCGATTCCAAGTTGAAGAATCGAATATTCATTGATCAAATCATTCACCCCATAGTCTGGTAGATCGTTTCTTTTGAAGAACTGATTAATCGGACGAGAATAAAGATAGAGTCCCATTCTACATGTCAATATAAATACCGGCAACAATGAAATTGATAGTAAGAGGAAAATCCGTTGACTTTAGAAATCGTGAGGGTTCAAGTCCCTCTATCCCCAAAAAAAGGTCGATTTGATCCCCTAACTATTTCTCCTACCCTCTCGTTTTTTTTAGTGATTCAAAATTCGTTATTTTTCTCATTCATCCTACTTTTTTACAAACGTATCTGAGCAGGATTTTTTTCTTTTATCACAATCACAAGTTGTGTGGTATATATGATATACGTACAAATGAACATCCTTGAGCAAAGAATCCCGATTCACAATCCATATCCTTGCTCATACTGAAACTAATAAAGTATTCTTTTTGAAAATTCAAGAAAAAAAAATTCCCCGTTCAAGACTTTTAATACTTTTTTCGTCTTTTTTAATTGACATAGACCCCAGTCATCTAGTAAAATGAGGATGATGCGTCGGTAATGGTCGGGATAGCTCAGTTGGTAGAGCAGAGGACTGAAAATCCTCGTGTCACCAGTTCAAATCTGGTTCCTGGCATATGATTAATTTGTATAAATACATATTCATTAATCGTATAGATCATGATACATACATACTTGTTCATCTAGCTAGGTGTCTGGAAATGTACCCCCCCTTTTTTTTATAGATGAGTAAAGAGTATATAAAGTATGTATATCTAATAAAAGAATTAGATTCTTTTTCCTCTTCTTTTTTATTTGTTCATACTATGTCTCCGTTCGTTCAAAAAGAATGTTAATACGCCATATATATTCGAAAGGTTAAATTGGTTGGGTCTTTCAACCAACCAAAAGTCGAGTCTAGGAAGTTGAATGAAGGGTGGGAATAGCCAAGATTCATCTCCGATACAGTACAAATAGAATCTGATCCCTTTTCATTTTTTATTTTTTTTCTGTTTCTTCCTTCCCTACTATGTGATCCTCTATAGCCCGTCTAAGGGATGGGCGCGATCCAAAGTTCATGATGCAGAACTCTTTTTTTTTAGTTCATCCTATTGGCTTGGCTCATCCGAAATAAGCATCTTACAATTTTGAGAATCTCACAGAATTCGTAATTGTATTGTCTTTTTTTTCTCTTTAATTTATTTAGCCCATTCATAATAATAATACGAATGCGACTTCAATTCCTCTCTTTTATCTAGAAAAGAACGTACAAATATTTCTTGAATATCGGGAGTTGTAAAAATGAAGATTAGTTTCTTATAATTCAATGAGCATCTTGTATTTCATAAAAATTGGGGGCAATATAATCCTTACGTAAGGGCCATCCTATCCAACTTTCAGGCATTAAGATACGTTTCATCCGTGGATGATTATCATAAAAGATTCCCAACATATCATAAGATTCCCGTTCTTGAAAATTCGAACTTTTCCAAACCCAGAAAACGGACGGAATTTTAGGATTATTCCTTGGAGC